GATACTTAGTTGACATTCATCAAAAGGATCTAATTAATTATGAGTTCAATAGATCCTGTTTAGCAGAAAGACGGATATTCCTTGCTCATTATCAGACAATCACTTATTCACAAGCCTCATGTGGGGCTAATAGTTTTCATTCCCCATCTCCTCATGGAAAACCCTTTTCGCTCCGCTTAGCCCTATCCCCTTCTAGAGGTATTTTAGTGATAGGTTCTATAGGAACTGGACGATCCTGTTTGGTCAAATACCTAGCGACAAACTCCTATGTTCCTTTCATTACGGTATTTCCGAACAAGTTCCTGGATGACAAGCCTAAAGGTTATCTTATTGATGATATTGATATTGATGATAGTGACGATATTGATGATAGTGACGATATTGATGATGACCTTGATATTGATACGGAGCTGCTAACTATGACGAATGTGCTAACTATGTATATGACGCCGAAAATAGACCGATTTGATATCACCCTTCAATTCGAATTAGCAAAAGCAATGTCTCCTTGCATAATATGGATTCCAAACATTCATGATCTGCATGTGAATGAGTCGAATTACTTATCCCTCGGTCTATTAGAGAACTATCTCTCCAGGGATTGTGAAAGATGTTCCACTGGAAAGATTCTTGTTATTGCTTCGACTCATATTCCCCAAAAAGTGGATCCCGCTCTAATAGCTCCGAATAAATTAAATACATGCATTAAGATACGAAGGCTTCTTCTTCCACAACAACGAAAGCACTTTTTCATTCTTTCATATACTAGGGGATTTCACTTGGAAAAGAAGATGTTCCATACTAACGGATTCGGGTCCATAACCATGGGTTCCAATGCGCGAGATCTTGTAGCACTTATCAATGAGGCCCTATCAATTAGTATTACACAGAAGAAATCCATTATAGAAACTAATACAATTAGATCAGCTCTTCATAGAAAAACTTGGGATTTTCGATCCCAGATAAGATCGGTTCAGGATCATGGGATCCTTTTCTATCAGATAGGAAGGGCTGTTACACAAAATGTACTTCTAAGTAATTGCCCCATAGATCCTATATCTATCTATATGAAGAAGAAATCATGTAAGGGAGGGGATTCTTATTTGTACAAATGGTACTTCGAACTTGGAACGAGCATGAAGAAATTAACGATACTTCTTTATCTTTTGAGTTGTTCTGCCGGATCGGTCGCTCAAGATCTTTGGTCTTCATCCAGACACGATGAAAAAAATTGGATCACTTCTTATGGATTCGTTGAGAATGATTCTGATCTAGTTCATGGCCTATTACTATTATTACTATTAGAAGTAGAAGGCACTCTGGCTCTGGCGGGATCCTCACGGACAGAAAAATATTGCAGTCAGTTTGATAATAATCGAGTGACATTACTTCTTCGGTCCGAACCAAGGAATCGGTTAGATATGATGCAAAATGGATCTTGTTCTATCGTTGATCAGAGATTTCTATATGAAAAATACGAATCGGAGTTTGAAGAAGGGGAGGGGGCCCTCGATCCGCAACAGATAGAGGAGGATTTATTCAATCACATAGTTTGGGCTCCTAGAATATGGCGCCCTAATCTATTTGATTGTATCGAAAGGCCCACTGAATTGGGATTTCCCTATTGGACTGGGTCATTTCGGGGCAAATGGATCATTTATCATAAAGAGGATGAGCTTCAAGAGAATGATTCGGAGTTCTTGCAGAGTGGAACCATGCAGTACCAGACACGAGATAGATCTTCCAAAGAACAAGGCTTTTTTCGAACAAGCCAATTCATTTGGGACCCTGCGGATCCATTCTTTTCCCTATTCAAAGATCAGCCCTCTGTCTCTGTGTTTTCACGTCGAGAATTCTTTGCAGATGAAGAGATGTCAAAGGGGCTTATTGCTTCCCAAACAAATCCTCCTACATCTATATATAAACGCTGGTTCATCAAGAATACGCAAGAAAAGCACTTCGAATTGTTGATTCATCGCCAGAGATGGTTTAGAACCAATAGTTCATTATCTAATGGACCTTTCCGTTCTAATACTCTATCCGAGAGTTATCAGTATTTATCAAATCTGTTCCTATCTAACGGAACGCTATTGGATCAAATGACAAAGACATTGTTGAGAAAGAGATGGCTTTTCCCGGATGAAATGAAACATTTGATTCATGTAACAGGAGAAAGATTCCCCATTCCTTAGCCGTAAAGATATGTGCCCATGAAAAGGGGATTAAGTGGAACAGAATTGGCCGGATGGTAGAGTCGTGGAAACACTTGTTTCTTCCATCTTTTTGGCCTTAACTCCATGGAACAATATGCTACTGCTGAAACATGGAAGAATTGAAATCTTAGATCACTATGTGTGGATGATATGAACTGCTTAAACAAGAATTCTTGAACGGCGAAAGAGCCTATTACTCGCTACATCAAACAATTTATACTAATGAAACCATGTAAATCCATCGGAAAATACGCATGTCCGCTGAAATGGTTGTTGCTATCTGCTCC